CTAACCCAGCAGCAATAACAGAAGCGGCAGAAATCAATGGATTCATGATAAGTTCCTCGCACCAAAATAAAGAAATGGTTAATGATACAATCAACCAATAAATTATGATTGAATTATTCTATTCCATTGATAAGATTTTCAATCAGTCGAAGCAAAATAATTAAGAATTCCGAATTCAAATTAAAGTAATAGTATTAGTGAATCATCAAAATGACTTTGATATCTATTTTTTACTTACTATCTACAAAGTTTTTGTCAATTCATACAATTTTTTGTTTTTCCATTTCTTTGTTTTGAAGCATTCTTTGAATTCGAACTCTTCTTTTTTTTTCTTGATTGAATTTTTTTATTCAATATTCAATTCACAGTTACAAACGAGAAGAAAAGACTCTTATTTTATTGGAATCCCTATCTAAATTCCCATTACCATTAGTAGTAGGGCGGATTAAATTCTATCTTTTAGCTCATATATAACTAGTTAATACCTAATATTACATATACATGTCTTTCTGCCATAACGTAAACCAACTGTTCGTATCTTAAATTCAATCAGATTCAAAAATTCAAATTCTTTTTTTTTTTTGAAACATCCACAAAGGAAAGTAGGTTTATATCCATTATATATTACATACACCTAGTTTGATCCCACTCTCCTGAATAACCCCCCCTTTTTTTTCTGAATCTCATTTTTTATAAACTCTTCTCTTCCTTTTATTTATCGTTTTCCCGCACGGATACAATCAATCTAAATGGACAAATTCATTAGTCTGAATCATTGCATAGAAATATAAGTCTTTGGTTGATCTAAGTTCATGTAATTTATTATTTATTAATATTTTCTTTTGTTTTGTTCTTTTGTTTTGGTCAATCGTTGAATTGAATAAAATAAAAAAAAAAAAACGACTGAAATTAAATGGGTATTACTCTTAAATGGGTATTACTCTATAAAACCTTTTTTAATCACACATCATAAAAAATTAAAAAATAAAGAATTCCTAGGTAAATTATGGTTACTAAAGATTGGAATTGAATGAACGAAACAATCAACAATGACAATATAAAGAAAATATTCATTGGAAGTAGGTATAAAAGGACCAAACGAATTTTAGGAAAAAGATCTTTTAGATCTCTTTCCCTTTTTTTTTTACAATTCGCCAATATCGTAAGCTGCTTTACTATTCCTCTACTCTAGATTGTATAGACTTTTTTGTCTATTTGTGTATATTTATGTTTACTAAGTAGATTCCCTTGAGCAAGGCAGGGATTGCCTTGCATTAAGCTAAAAAAAAACGATTTCGAAAATTAGTCAATGATGCCCCTCCATGGATTCGCCTATATAAGCCGCAGCTAAAGTTGCAAAAATAAGAGCTTGAATCCCGCTTGTAAATAATCCAAGGAACATGACAGGTATAGGAACCAATGAAGGTACTAAAGAAACAAGAACAACAACTACTAATTCGTCTGCTAATATATTTCCAAAAAGTCGAAAGCTAAGTGATAAAGGTTTTGTGAAATCTTCTAAAATATTAATGGGTAAAAGGATTGGAGTTGGTTGAATGTATTTACCAAAATAACTTAATCCTTTTTTGCTAAGGCCCGCATAAAAATATGCGACTGACGTAAGTAAAGCTAAAGCAACAGTAGTATTTATATCATTCGTAGGTGCGGCTAACTCCCCCTGAGGCAACTGTATAATTTTCCAAGGTAAAAGTGCACCTGACCAATTAGAAACAAAAATAAAAAGAAACATAGTTCCAATAAAGGGAACCCATGGACCATATTCTTCTCCAATCTGAGTTTTGCTTACGTCTCGAATGAATTCAAGGACATATTCGAAGAAATTCTGACCGGCAGTCGGAATGGTTTGTGGATTCCGAACAGCTACAATAGATGAACCTAATAAGATAGCAATTACAACCCAAGACGTAATAAGGACTTGGGCGTGGATTTGGAAACCCCCTATTTTCCAATAGAAATGCTGGCCTACTTCCACACCGGATATATCATATAACCCTTTTAGCGTGTTGATGGAACATGATAGAACATTCATATTACCCCCTAAAAGAAAGAAAACTTGAAAAGGAATTATCTTGATTCAACCATCTTTTTTTCGAATTCACTGTTTGAATTGTATATTTTGGATACCAATTAATGACATACTATCTCCGCTTATTTTTATCTCTTTTGTACGATTCAGGAATAGTAACCGATTCCATAAATCTATGGAGTTCAAAAAAGAATTTATTTATCTTATTATTAATCAGAGATTTCGTATATAGCTAGAACGACCCTCACAAATTGCAACTACTAATTTGTTAAGAATTAATCGGATTGAAGCTATAGCGTCATCATTCGCTGGAATCGAAATATCTGCGAGATCGGGGTCACAGTTTGTATCAATTAAACAAATCGTTGGAATTCCCAAAGTGATACATTCTCTAAGAGCCGTATATTCTTCTTGCTGATTAACGATTATTACAATATCGGGTAACCCTGTCAT